AGTGGATAAATCTATTTTTTTTTCCGTCTATTTCGTTTATCTTTATGAGTGCTGTTTAGAATCACTGATCAATCAAGAACTTTCTTCAATTGGAACTAATTCTGTCAATTGGTATTTATTATGGTTTTATTTCGAAAAATGTAAATTTAGGTAAATTTTTTATCAGCATATGTAGAAAAAAAACATATCTCATTTAGCTTTTTCATGCTTACTCTAACTAGTTATTTTGGTTTTCTACTGGCTGCTTCAACTATAACGTCAGCTCTATTTATCGGTTTGAACAAGATACGACTTATTTGAATTTAATTAAATAAACAAAAAATTCATAAAAATACAAATTTATCTGATATTCAAAGTATTCTATGGTCCCTTTTCATGTTAATTGTCGATTTTGGGTCATTGAGATTAAGGGATAATTCAGATTAATATTTAGTAATAGATCTTATCTATCTTTTTATCTCCTCAAAGAAATCAAAATGATTGAAGTCTCTTTATTTGGAATCGTCTTAGGTCTAATTCCTATTACTTTGGCAGGATTATTCGTAACTGCATATTTACAATACAGACGCGGTGATCAGTTGGATTTTTAATTTAATTGAGTAACATTTCTTTTTTTGATTGACCTCCTGCAGAGAGGAGGTCAAATTCGGTTTGGAATTCCATTTTTGTTATTCAGCATAACAAAGAAGAAAATCACGCTCTGTAGGATTTGAACCTACGACATCGGGTTTTGGAGACCCGCGTTCTACCGAACTGAACTAAGAGCGCTTTCTTTTCATGACAGAAGATATAACTGTAAAGAAAAAGAGGATTCTTTGTTGTTTTTGTACCCTTTAAAATACATATTGCATATGCATATTACATAAGCATATAGTATGATAAAATGCAAAATTATGTCTAATTTTAAATTAATATATTAATTAATCCCTCGTTACTGTCCATAGGGGAAGTAATAGGTAGGGATGACAGGATTTGAACCCGTGACATTTTGTACCCAAAACAAACGCGCTACCAAGCTGCGCTACATCCCTTTTTCCAATTATGGTACAGTTCCATTCTATAAAAGGCCTGTCTTGTTTTCCACATTATTATTTTCTTCTTTATCCATAAAAAAAAAGAAAACGGAAGTTTCTTGCCATTTTATTTCTTCTTTTTAATTTTATATAATATATACAATATACCTGAACCCTAAAAATATTTATCGGTAATGCTCAGGAGGAAAGAGTCTATTATCTTTTTTTAAGGAGAAGAAAATCTCATCGACTAGTTCATTGTACATAGATATTAATATAGTTGTTAAGTTAGGCATTTTGCGTAAAAATACAAGCGATCCTTAACTACAGCATATGATCGATTGTATATGTATTACAATAAAGAAATAAAGAAGGAGGATTTCCAATGCGAGATATAAAAACATATCTCTCTGTGGCACCTGTGCTAAGTACTCTATGGTTTGGGGCTTTAGCAGGTCTATTGATCGAAATTAATCGTTTATTCCCAGACGCCTTGTCATTTCCCTTTTTTTAATTCTAGTTATTTTATTTCATTAACATTAGAATGAGAAGAAATAAAGAAAATTAGAGATACAAAAAATTGCGACAAAAATCTCCCATCCCCATCCTTTTTTTGGTTGTTTAGTATAGGAAGGGGAAAAAGGATCAAATCAAAATGTATTGATTCTCAGCATCGCATCACATCAAGTGGGTATAAGATCCATTTTTGTAGAATGGGAATGTGGATCCAGGGTAGAAATTATAGAATCAAGACTACCCAAAATAAATACTGGGATTAGGATAAGAATAATCAAATAAATAGTTAGAAAAAATTTTCTTATTTAAATATTACATTATAACATTACATTATAATGTAATATTTAAATAGTAGTAACTTCCATTTATTTTTTTCATTTTATGTTCTTTTCTTCTAAATGAGTTGAATTGATCCAAAGAAAGAGGGTTCATGGCGAAGGGTAAAGATGTCAGAGTAAGAGTTATTTTGGAATGTACCAGTTGTGCCCGAAAGGACACCCATAAAAAATCGTCGGGAATTTCTAGATATATTACTCAAAAGAATCGACATAATACACCCAGTCGATTAGAATTGAGAAAATTTTGTCGTTATTGTTACAAGCATACAATTCACGGGGAAATAAAGAAATAGATTGAATAGAACCGTAGGGGTAACTCCTCCAAGGCCAAGGAAAAGAATAGAAAAGAAAAGCATAGAATATAATAACATATATATGTATATAATATACATACAAACAAAATACATAAAAATCAAATCCTATTTCGTTCGGTTCAATCTAAACTAAAATGAATGAAGAAATAGGATTTGATAGATAAGGAATAAACCATGGATAAATTCAAGCAACCTTTTCAGAAATCCAAGCGATCTTTTCGTAGGCGTTTGCCCCCAATTGGATCGGGGGATCGAATTGATTATAGAAACATGAGTTTAATTAGTCGATTTATTAGTGAACAGGGAAAAATATTATCTAGACGAGTAAATAGATTGACCTTGAAACAACAACGATTAATTACTATCGCTATAAAACAAGCTCGTATTTTATCTTTGTTACCTTTTCTTAATAATGAGAAACAATTTGAGAGAGCGGAGTCAATTCCTAGAAATACCGGTCTTCGAACCAGAAATAAATAGGTATACTATACTCCTCAATTGACCCAAAACTTCAATCAGAACTCTGCATCTGATTGATATTTTGTTTAAAAAAATAGATAATATAATACAATACAGATTTTATTCTTGTGTTCTAAGAAAAAATGGGGAAAGAAGAAAGAAATCTTTTTTTATTGAAACATGTTCGTTCATTCCTACTAAATCTGAATTCTTAATTTTTTTTTATTAGATCTTCCCGGAGTTCATTCTCCGGGGAATTTTTTTTTCAATCATTCCTGTATATTACTTTCTATTTATAGAATTTATGTATATTAGTTTCTATTTATAGAATTTCTATTATTTATAGAATTTCTATTATTATTTATAGAATTTCTATTATAGTATTTAATAATGGAATATCTTAATATCTTTTATTTGGTAATCTTATTGGAAATAATATAAAGACAATTTTTGTTTAATATAGCTATTTGTGCAAGTATTTTACGATTAAGAAGTAATTGTTTCTTGTACATATCATGTATTAATCTACTATAGCTATAGGATAGTTCATTCTCACGAGTTACTGCATTTATCCGAGTAATCCACAAACGACGAAAATCTCTCTTTTTCCTGCCTCTATCTCGATGAGTGGAAACCAAGGCTTTTATTTTTTGTTGAGTAATAGTTCGAGTAAGTCTTGAGTGAGCTCCTCGAAAGCTTGATGCAAATAAACGAATTTTTGTTCGACGTCTCCGGGCTATATATCCTCGTTTAACTCTGGTCATTGAATCAAATTAAACTTTGATGAATAACTAATTGGTTTGTGTTCTTTCAGTCATTCTTTTCCCTGTTGATTAATAACAAAACGTATTATTCCAATATATAAAATATAAATTCCAATGGCTTTTGCTTCTATGACCTTCCCAACCGCGATTTTTTATTTCAGATATTTCATTATTTCACTTGGAAATAAGAAAAATTCTACCGATACTAAACTAAATATGAAAAAGAATATAGCGGGTTCCATCGTTTCTATGGTTACTTCTTAAACGGTGAGGTCCTCTCTATACACCGGAGCCCCATCTCTCATTTCATTAATGTTATTGGTAACTTGTACAGTTCACACTCTTTGGCTCTACCCATGAATTATATAATAATAGCTCCTTTCACAATCAGAGCTATCGATACAGTGACGGTATTTAATTATGAAAGTTGGCTAGGTAGCTGACCCTGTTAGTCCGTTATTTCAAGAAATAGGAGCATAATCCTTTTTATTTTTAAATATTATTCAATTTCCCCGCTTAGTGTATAACCATTTGATTTGCTACCATGGGGAATTCCTTCTCATCCCAAATCGAGACGATTGGGTTTGCACCAATAGAAACCATAAATTCCAAAAAGTATACAAGAAATCCTCATTTTTCGTTTCGATAATACATAAAATAAATATTGTTTTTGTATTCTATCCATTTTATTGATTAATATTCGAAAAATTGTCTCGTTTGTTCGAGTTTATGATCTGAACGAGTCGCACATACACCCTAGTACATGTTCCTCGACGCTGAGGGCATCCTCGAAGAGCGGGAGATTTCGTAACATTTCTGATTGGCTGTCTTGTCTTTCTAATAAGTTGTTTAATAGTTGGCATGTTGAATTGTATATATTATAGAATGGACTGGTTTAGATCGATCTTAACCTGGTGATTATAAATTATTTCCATTCAATTGAATGAGAATATTTTATGGATATAAAATATTAAATATCAAATTCGCAAAAATTGTACTTATGTTTTGAAATTGATGCATTTATACTGGATCCCCGGTATTTTCGACTGCTACAAGATCAACAATACCATAAGCTTGGGCTTCTGTTGCTGACATAAAAACATCCCTTTCCATGTCTTCGGATATAACCCATAAGGGGTTTCCTGTTCTTTGTACGTAAACCTTCGTGAGGGTTTCGCGAAGTTTCAGTAGTTCTTCCGCTTCCAGGATAAATTCCCCTGCTTGTGCCTCATAAAAAGAACTAGCAGGTTGATGAATCATAACCCTGATAATATAACATCATGAAAGGTTCTTCTATCTCGTAACGTAAGAAGAAAAAAAAAAAAGATAGAATTGAACAACCGTACAGGCATTTTTTATGCATACGGCTCTGCAATGGAATTTCCTTTTCCCTTCTTTACATTGAATAAAAAACAAACAGAAAAGAAACAAAAAAAAGAATCTATTCGATTCAGATTGTTGAATAATCCATTTACCGCCCTTCTTTTCGTATTCCTTTCTTAGGAATTAAAAAAATACTACGATGGTTCTGTTGCTTTATATATTTATTTGATTTTTGATTTAGTTTTAGCAATCCCAAGGTTTTTTTAATCCGATCAAAATGAAGAAAAAAATTCTTTTTTCATTTTCTTACTCTTTCTTTCATAAATAAATATCAGTATCAGAAAGAAACTTTTAGTGTGTAAGAAAAATGGTTTGTGACGCTGAAATGGGTCTCTGATACATAATATCAAAATAAAAAGACCAAATTGGAAATCATCTTTGTTTCATACTACTATTTCGATATGTAATCTTGTGTTATGAAAAAACAAAAAATGTTTGTTCATATCGAACTTAAAGTGCCATGCTATTATTACTTATTATTCATATTCAATATGGCGAAGGCATAGTCTTCTTTCTTTTTTTTTCAAATAAAAAACTCATTGGCGCCAAGCGTGAGGGAATGCTAAACGTTTGGTAATTTCCCCCCCTACCAGAATGAAGGATCCCATTGAAGCGGCTAACCCCATGCAGATTGTATGTACATCTGGTGGTACAAATTGCATAGTGTCATAGATAGCTATTCCTGGTATTACCCAACCTCCGGGAGAGTTTATAAACAAATAAAGATCCCTAGTATCATCTTCTATACTAAGATATACCATAAGACCAACAAGTTGATTTGAGATCTCGCTATCAACTTCTTGTCCTAAGAAAAGTAATCTTTCTCGATAAAGTCGGTTGATTAGGATAAAATTCTATCCCTTAGAAACCGTACATGCACCTTTGGATGCATACGGCTCAAAACAATTTCGAAAAAAAAAATAATCAATGTGTCGATTCCAGCCCTATTTCTTTTTGTAACAGTTTTTTTTGTTTTTCTAACGAATGGGCTTGTTCTTCTATTTTTCTTTTCAAGAAGTATAAGGTTTTGCCACTTTCTCTCTCAAAAAAAAAAAGAAATTTACTGAACTTTTTGAATTAATCTTTCATTGATGTATTATTTCATCAAGGTTCCAATTTTGATGTTATTTTCTTGTTCCTAAATGGGCCCTTTCAATTTTTTAGGTTCACGTTCTACTCCGGGTAAAGATCCGCCCGATTCCTATTTGCACATATAGGACAAATGATATCAGTACCACTCGCTTTTTTTTGCTAAGACTTCGTTTTTTTCAACCCGTTTCATATCTTCCGCCAAATTATTCTATATATTATTTAGTACTACTTCATCTATATATTATTTAGTACTACTTCATGGATTGGCAGTTTGAGATAACTTAATTCTTACGGTAGAAAAATCATTTATGATACAAGTGGTAATTGTATACATATTACCAATTTGGTATTTTCTGAACGGAGCCTGGATACTTTATTTTATTGTGGCAAGTCAACCATAAATTCTTCTAATTTCAATTATTTATCCTAAAAATAAATTGATCTGACTGTACTTCGCGCTCCGAATTATTGATGGTTCAATCAATCTTTCTTGGGCGAAACATAATATATCTCGATCGGGGGGGAGAATGGGGGAATACCATATGACCCAATATGTCTGACAAGTCGCACTATACGTCAACCCAAACAGCATCTTCCTCTCCGGGACTCCGAAAAGGTACTTTTGGAACACCAATGGGCATTAAATTAAAGAAAAAAATTAAGTACTATATTTTACTTTGATTTGGAAACGTAATGTAATAATGAATTAATTGTTTTCATAATTTGGATTTTCCTTCTGTTTATCCTATTTTATATAGGATATAGATTTTATACATAGATTGTCAGATAAAGTAAGACAGAATGTATAAAACAATTCTTACGAATGGATTGTTTGAACGATGAACAAGTATTTATACACTCGTTCAAAAAAAAAAAAAAATCAGACCAATCCCCCATTGCGTATTGCTACTTATCGGGTATAGAATAGATCTGCTTCTATTTGTTCCTACGAACAGAATTCCTATATTATTTCGAATGGAACGGAATAAATATTAACCCTTGCTCATAGATAATCTACTGAAAAGGGTTAGGTACTATCATATATACATATATATGTTTAGTTTTTTCCAATGCGATAAAGTTACATAGTGTCCATTTATCTTTGATAAAGAGGTATTTCCATGGGTTTGCCTTGGTATCGTGTTCATACCGTCGTTTTGAATGATCCCGGTCGCTTACTTGCTGTCCATATAATGCATACAGCTTTAGTTGCTGGTTGGGCCGGTTCGATGGCTCTATATGAATTAGCGGTTTTTGATCCTTCTGACCCTGTTCTTGATCCGATGTGGAGACAGGGTATGTTCGTTATACCCTTCATGACTCGTTTAGGAATAACCAATTCATGGGGTGGTTGGAGTATTACAGGAGGGACTATAACGAATCCAGGTATTTGGAGTTATGAAGGTGTGGCAGGGGCACATATTGTGTTTTCTGGCTTGTGCTTTTTGGCAGCTATCTGGCATTGGGTATATTGGGACCTAGAAATATTCTCCGATGAACGTACAGGAAAACCCTCTTTGGATTTGCCAAAAATCTTTGGAATTCATTTATTTCTCTCAGGGTTAGCTTGCTTTGGTTTTGGTGCATTTCATGTAACAGGCTTGTATGGTCCTGGAATATGGGTATCGGATCCTTATGGGCTAACTGGAAAAGTGCAACCTGTAACCCCCGCGTGGGGCGCAGAAGGGTTTGATCCTTTTGTCCCGGGAGGGATAGCTTCTCATCATATTGCAGCGGGTACATTGGGTATATTAGCGGGCCTATTCCATCTTAGTGTCCGTCCGCCTCAACGTTTATACAAAGGATTACGTATGGGAAATATTGAAACCGTACTTTCCAGTAGTATCGCCGCTGTTTTTTTTGCAGCTTTTGTTGTTGCTGGAACTATGTGGTATGGTTCAGCAACAACACCGATCGAATTATTTGGTCCCACTCGTTATCAGTGGGATCAGGGATATTTCCAGCAGGAAATATATCGAAGGGTTGGTGCTGGACTAGCTGAAAATCTGAGTTTATCAGAAGCCTGGTCTAAAATTCCTGAAAAATTAGCTTTTTATGATTACATTGGTAATAATCCGGCAAAAGGGGGATTATTCAGAGCGGGCTCAATGGACAACGGAGATGGAATAGCTGTTGGATGGCTAGGACACCCTACCTTTAGAGATAAAGAAGGCCGCGAGCTTTTTGTACGCCGTATGCCTACTTTTTTTGAAACATTTCCAGTAGTTTTAGTTGATGGTGACGGAATTGTGAGAGCGGATGTTCCCTTTAGAAGGGCGGAATCCAAGTATAGTGTCGAACAAGTAGGTGTAACTGTTGAATTCTATGGTGGTGAACTCAATGGAGTCAGTTATAGTGATCCTGCTACTGTGAAAAAATACGCTAGACGTGCTCAATTAGGTGAAATTTTTGAATTAGATCGGGCTACTTTGAAATCTGATGGTGTTTTTCGTAGTAGTCCAAGGGGTTGGTTTACTTTTGGACATGCTTCGTTTGCTTTGCTTTTCTTTTTTGGACACATTTGGCATGGTGCTAGAACCATCTTCCGGGATGTTTTTGCTGGTATTGACCCAGATTTAGACGTTCAAGTGGAATTTGGAGCATTCCAAAAAGTTGGGGATCCAACTACAAAGAGACAGGCAGCTTGATACAATATTGCTCTTACCTATATTTTCTACTTTAGGTGCCTGGTAAATTTGGAATCAACGTTTTTTATTTGATTCTTTCTTCTTTTTTTTTATCTGGTAAATGATCCTATACCAAATGAATAGGTGTGGAAGCTATAATTGTAAACCGCAATTGAATCTATGGAAGCATTGGTTTATACATTTTTGTTAGTCTCTACTTTAGGGATAATTTTTTTCGCTATCTTTTTTCGAGAACCGCCTAAGGTTCCGACTAAAAAATGAAATGATTTTTCATTATATCAATTAAAGTAACGAGCCTCCCAATAGAATATGGGAGGCTCGTTACTTCAATCAACTAGTCCCCGTGTTCCTCGAATGGATCTCTTAGTTGTTCAGAGGGTTGCCCAAAAGCAGTATATAAGGCGTACCCCGTAAAGCTTACAAGTAAACCAGATATGGAGATGGCGACTAGGGTTGCTGTTTCCATTATTAAAGAATTTCAAGATCACGATGGATCTACAACTACAATAAGATCATTTATTTACAACTACAACAAAATAGTATACAAAGTCAACAGATCTCAACCAATGAATAAAATAGGATTTATGGCTACACAAACTGTTGAGGGTGGTTCTAGGTCTGGGCCAAGACGAACTAACGTAGGAAGTTTATTGAAACCATTGAATTCGGAATATGGTAAAGTAGCTCCCGGGTGGGGGACTACCCCTTTTATGGGGGTCGCGATGGCTCTATTTGCAGTATTTCTATCTATTATTTTGGAGATTTATAATTCTTCCGTTTTATTGGATGGAATTTCCGTGAATTAGGTTTTCTTTATAAGAATTATGAAGTCCTATTTTTTCGATAAAAAAAAATTTCTTAGAACTCGGATTTCTAGGACGTTCTGCTCTGGTAGTTCGACCGTGAAATTCCTTTGTTTCGGTATTTCCGGAATATGAGTGTGTGACTTGTTATAATTGATCCTATTGCTAGTACAGAGTATAAGTCTGTCATCTTGATAGAGATGATTCTACCCCGTCGGATATTTATGTTAGTATCTGGAGCACGGAAGAGATATATAAAATAGATCAAGAAAAGAAATATTTGAACTATGATTCATACCTACTATATTCAATATTGAATTCAGACCTCGTAACCGGACTAAAAAATGAAAAAAGGAAAGATGGAATTTCCACTTTTTCTTACTTAAAAAGCATTTGTTGACAACTGTTTTCTATGGATTTAGTTTCATTATTATTATTCCATTTATACTAGTCATTGAATAGATGATGATCAAATGGTTCTTACTCAGAGAATCCTTTAGATTAATTAATGGCGTTATTATATTAAATCATCGTGGTTATAGTATGAATCTGAAGTTTTAATTGAATCATAGGGTCTCAACAAGATAATTTCTATCAATAGTGAAACGATAAATAAATAGTCAATTTATTTGAGTTACGCAAAAAAAACAACAATAAAACAAATAAATAT